AAAGAGAATTTTCTGTTGCAAATTAGATTTTGCAACAGATACAACAAATGGAGGGGAGTTACTAAAAGATTCCTAGAAAGAGAATTCTGCCACTTAGGCTTACTTACTTACTATATTATGATATTTTGTCTAGAATATCAAAACAAAACTCATTGCTAAGATAAATTTCGAATTGTAATTAATAAAGTATCTAAGAAGGGCTGGGTTTATTAAACACGTGTGTGCAGATATAGCTATCTATATATCCGTCTTCTCCTTTATTGCCGTGCTCTATCAAAACAAAGTTTTCTATTCTATAAAAAACTGAAGCACGCAAATTTTCTGATAATTCCCTATAAGGAACATAGATAAATAAGATACCCAAATTAGATTAGATATCTGTGTAACAGTTTATGTTCCGGGGTTTACATATACTCATAATTGTTGTTATAATTGAAACTGAGAAGGATTTTTGATTGAAAAAAATCAGGATGTGTTATGTATCAATTTTTTGGTTATGTCATTAGGAAAACAAAATTGGAGATTCAAACCAAAAAATTGTTCGAGACTTCGCAGTCAGCAGTCAATAGTTAAGGGTTCCTATTTGTCATACATTTTTGATTTGATGACCGACAATCCCCCCCCTTTTTTTTATATTAATAGAAAGGTAGGAGAAGTTTTTAGGCATTATGTGTTTTGAGATACTATTGAAGGGTTGGATCAAATCCAACCAAAAAGAAAAAAATCAAAAGAAAAAGGGGGAGGGTTTCTTTTAGGAAGAGGATTAAGAAAAACGGGATTAAAGCTACAAGTACAATAAAAAAAGAAGTTCCGTACTCCAACCCGAAGGGGAAAATTTTCATCTCTTTTGTATCAATTTGGCGGCATGGCCGAGTGGTAAGGCGGGGGACTGCAAATCCTTTTTCCCCAGTTCAAATCCGGGTGTCGCCTGATCAACAAAAGACTCAAAATCTCTGATTCTGTTCTGCTGATCTAACTCTCAAAAATTTTCCCCAGCACAAGTAGAAGAAATGGACTGTTGATACTTGTTTACTTCTACGCATCTGACTGGGGGGTTTTCGAAAATATAAAAGATTGTCAACCTTTGAATCTCGGATTCAAGCAAAGATTCTAATCTACTGCTAATCTTTCTACTACTAATGTAGTGTCTGCTGACTGGGGGGTCTTGAATTTCATTGGATAACGGGATAGGAAATCAAATTCCATTTATTACTACCTCTTCCATTAGTAAGAGTTCCTTGAGATATCATTGCATATTTGACTTTTATTTAGTCTTTCCAGATTAGAAATCATACATATAGGCATTTTTGAGAAGTGGATTTGTTGAATTGGTTGATCAATAGTCTTCCGTCAGAATCCCTTTTTGACTCTGCGCCATTGCTTCCACTATTATTAGTGAGCAATAATGGAATAATTCCTTCATAGAGATAGGGGACATAATTCACATGGATATAGTAAGTCTCGCTTGGGCTGCTTTAATGGTAGTTTTTACATTTTCCCTTTCACTCGTAGTATGGGGAAGAAGTGGGCTCTAAACTAAAGGTACAACTAATTGAGTTGAGGAATCAAACCCTATCAATTGTTTTATCGGTCGTTCTGAAACGTGGCTTGAACTTCAAAAAAAGCCTAAAAATAGAATAGATCCTCGTTTTGAAAGTCCATTGGATTCTAGTGGAATAATGTATTAGATCTTTCAATCAAAGAGATATTTCACTGATTACCATGTTTGTATTTCGAAGGGAAAGGGGTACAGATGAGAGAAAATTCATTCCAACTAAATTCTTCCTAACTTTTCTATTTCAACGAACGGGCTCTTACCAGAATTATAGATGGCTACTGGGGAGGACCCGACCCCTTTTTTTCCTCTTTCCTGTTCAAAATCAAAAAAGAAGTTGTTTTGTTAAGTGTATACACAATTTCTATGAGAAAGAATATAAACATAGTGGTTGTCTAACGGGATACTATGCATAATAAGATCTTGCCTTAGGGGAGTCACATCTTTATTCTTTCGACGCATTTCATATCATGGAAAGAGCGTCAAAAATCTGTGAGGTTTACTCTTCGAAATCCGAAGAAGTGCCCATTGAACTCCTGTCAATGGCTCAATCAATTATTTCTTCGGAATGCTAAATGACTACTTGATAACGACTACTTGATTTTATTAATTCTTAATATAGGCCCATGTTATTTTTCCTGCATTCATTCTTTGGATAGATCGTGAAATGCATATTGTCAATACTAAAAAATCTAAAAATCCGAACTATAAGTATGAGAGTCAGATGATTATTTCAGATTGCTCGAAACAAATCAAATAGCTGTATCAAAGAAATAGAATTGGGTTCTATATCCATTCTATATATGGAATGCATGGAATTTATATCTACATATTATGAAAATAATATTGTAGATTGATCTATATTTAGCCTCTATCTTTATTAGAAAGTACAACTTTCTTTATACGCTGTCTAACTTTATACACTACAATAACACTAATAGATAGTATGGTAAGAAAGAAAGGTTTATCTATTTCTTTCTTACCATACTATCGGATCTCATAGAATACTGCCAATTCTAGTCCGATCATTTCGTTTAAGACGAGAAATTAGAATCCTTTTCGTTTAATTTCTTTAAGCATTAATTAAGTATTTTGGCTCTGACTGATGGTTTTTACGTAAATGATTAGTAGAAAGGCGGTAGGAACTAGAATGAACAGTGCAGTAGCAACAAATGCAAGAATATTTACTTCCATAATCTCATCGTTTTTTACTTCAAAATAACTCGGGATTTAATCCCATAGAGATAAAAAATCTTTCGCCTGTCAATTCATTACCTCCCGATGATCTTGAAATCGGATCAATATCATGAATAACAATATCTGAGCTCTCAAATCAATTCGTCGTCGAGAATTGAATAGTATAACATAGAAAGATCTTTTATCCATACCGAATCCAAAATTTTTTTATTGATCATTCCTTTCTGTTCTTTCTTTATCTATAACCTATCTTAGGTCCTCCTTGTACAATCGTCGGATAAAGTATCGTCTTACCGTTTCCATTAGTCACAAACGCCCAATAAACAATAGAAGCGAAGTGGAAAAATAAATGAGTTACGCTCTAAACTCCATTTTTTTACTGATCTGGTTTTCTTGGAAGACAAAGAAGTGAAGTGTGATAAAGAGGAGTTCCGGGATAAAGGATGTACCATCAAACTAACTATTTGAGTTTGGGGTTTGTTTGTTCTTCGACGGGTCCTCTAAAAAAAAGAAAAAAATACGAAGGAAAAATCATTTATTTCCTTGCTAAGCTAAAAAAGAGGTGGGATCTTTGATTAATCTTTAATTTTCTTTGACCCCCCTTCCTTAACTTTATGCTCTCAATAATTGTACTATATCTACGTATGTCTTTCTCCTACGAATCAGTTGAAATAATGAAAATTCCCCTGTGTGCGAAATGCCAAAGGAAAGAACCCCCTTACGAATGAAATTCTGTTCCCCGTGCCCCCCCTTTCTGTGAAAGGGGAGAGATTCATTGATGTACTTATTAGATCCGTCGGGACTGACGGGGCTCGAACCCGCAGCTTCCGCCTTGACAGGGCGGTGCTCTGACCAATTGAACTACAATCCCAGGGAAATTAGGGAATCTAGCACTAGCAGAAAGTTGGATTCTTTTTTTATTCCTCCATATCGGGTATTTCTGAAGGACAAGGGAGTTATACCATCTCATGGTAGATTGGTGAATTGTTGGGCCGAGCTGGATTTGAACCAGCGTAGACATATTGCCAACGAATTTACAGTCCGTCCCCATTAACCGCTCGGGCATCGACCCAGGAAGAATCTGTTTTAGGCTTATTGGTAATCCACGATAAACTTCCTTTCGCAGCACCCTACCCCCAGGGGAAGTCGAATCCCCGCTGCCTCCTTGAAAGAGAGATGTCCTGAACCGCTAGACGATAGGGGCGTATTTGCCCAACTGCCATCATAACTATGATCATAGTATGAACAGTTTTTAGAAATTGTCAATATAATCGAATGTTATGATTAGATCAGAAGGATCTTTCCCCCTTTGATGATTTCATAGAATGATTCGTCATTCATATTTATGAATCATTCATTAGATTCACCATTGGATATAGAATCCAGAAATTTATATTTATTATATATATATAAGATTTCTTATATATATAAGATATTATATTATTATTATTCTTAAATAGAATTTCTAATTTAAATAGAATTAAATAATATTAATAGAAATAGTATGAAGGGTAATATTTTTTCGTGGTTTTGGGGAGTCCTTGGTCTGTCAGAAAAGCGGGGATTCCATTTCTTACACTTTCATTCATTGTTAAGATGAGATATCCCTATCTCACACTAAACTAGGAAATTAACAAACGAGAAATTTGGGAATAGGGATCAAGAAGTTATCAAAACCTGTTTTTCTCTAAAAATGAAGTTCAGGGACAAGTAGAATCTCTTCATGACACGATTCGATAAAATATCGTGAATCTATGTCGAATTGGTAGGTGTACATGTATCAATCAAGGGAATTTCATTCTGATGGGGATCGATTTAATAAAATCAAAGAAAATAGGATCGGTTTTGAAACAATTCATTGCATTTGACCCTCAACTTGCTAGATAAACCCATTTTCTTATTCAAAAATAAGCCGATATCACTTATGAGTTTACTGCATTTAATTTATATACTTATATATAGAATATATGTACATAGATCCTTTTTGTACATTACATAGATAGATTTTTATGGATTTTATCCACATAGTGATTCAGTCAAGAATTGAATCAAAGAGGCCCCTTTAACTCAGTGGTAGAGTAACGCCATGGTAAGGCGTAAGTCATCGGTTCAAATCCGATAAGGGGCTTTGGCTTTTTTCATAAAACTACAGTCGTAGTATTCATATTTTGAAGGGAAAATGGAGATATTCTTAGATAGGAATAGGAATAAAAAAGTAACCAACTGTATATACTATAAATAGTAGTAT